GCCGAGCGGTAAGGCGGGGGACTGCAAATCCTTTTTCCCCAGTTCAAATCCGGGTGTCGCCTAATCACCAAAAGAATCGACATACCTTCTTCTGTTTTGCTGATATAATTTGGAAAATTTTTTCCAGCGGAAGCAAACGAAGGAAACTTATATGATAAATCGTGATAGTCCTTCCATTAGCAATGGAGTGTCTACGGGTCGGGTTTTGAATTAGATTGGATAGCAGGACGGAAATATAATATAATTCCTTTTTTAGTTACGTAAAGGCCAGAAGATACTTTAGCTTTAGTATACATATTCATCAAAGTCTTTGAGTACTCCGACATTCAATCAATATTAATTCGATTGAATGGATAATTGGCTTTTACTTAGATACTTTTATTCTTTTTTCGTTAACCTTTAGTCAAGAACAGAACATAATAAGACGCCCTCCAATTGTTTTCATAGAGACAATTAAGGAGACGGTAAGGATTAGATCAAAACAAAATGGGAAAGAAATAGGGTATGGGCTAGGTAGTGATCTACCTTTCTTCTATAAGTTTTTACTTAACTTAATGACTTAATGAAGGGCAACAAAAGAAAGAATAGATTTTTTTTCTACATATTGGTATCATTTCTTTGATACTTCCAAGGGGGTCTCCACATATTTTGCTTGTGCTTAACCTTTTCTGATTATACTAGAAATCTTATAAGACCTTCTTAGAAGTTATAATTGGATTTTTGGGATTGCTTCATCAACGATGTTAGGTCAGAATTACTTTTTGACTCTGCGTCAGTGATTCCACTATTATTTATTAGTGAACAATAATTCAATAATTCCTTCATAGAGATAGGGGACATAATTCACATGGATATAGTAAATCTCGCTTGGGCTGCTTTAATGGTAGTCTTTACATTCTCCCTTTCACTCGTAGTATGGGGAAGAAGTGGACTCTAGAAATACTACTAATTGAGTTTAGTAATTAAACTGTATCCATTTTTTTTTTATAAATCTTTCAGTTCCGAAAAGCCGTTTTTTAATTGAAATTTCACTATTTCAACACTATTTCAATTTAAAATTAAATTTTTAAATTGAAATAGAAAAAAAAATATCTGCATTTCAAAATTTTCTTGGGTTTTAATGTAGTACTGTAGTTTATGAATAATATATATGAAGAATACTCTTTCAATCAAACAAATATTTAAATTATTTTCGTGTTCGTATTTCGAAAGTAAAAAGAATACAAAGTAAAAGAAATACAAATGGTAGTAAATTTATTCCAACAGAATTCTTGATCAATTTTCTATTTCGATGAACCGATTATTACGAAAATTAGATATGGACCGTGAGAAAGAGCTCAACTTTTTTATTTTACTTTTTAGTTTCCCCTTTTATTATTCAAAGAGAAAATAGTTCTGTTAGTACATTACGTAGATACACATTTTCTATCGGAAACAACACAGACATATTAGTTGTCTAACGCGATACTACACAGACTAAAATATTGTCTTGGGCGAGTCACATATTGCGCACTTCCTGTTTGTTTTAATATTTTGGAAATTTTATTTATGTTGTGTTTGTTTTATTGAACTCACTGTTCAAACGTTAAAAATTGACGAGGTTTACTAACCCTTTCCCCCTTTTTTTTCTAAATCCTAAGAAGTTTCCATGGATCATCTGTCAACTGATCGATCAATGACTTCTTCGTCGGAATGCTAATAAAAAGATTATTTTCTTTTATTATACCCATCGAAGAGGCCTTTGATTCTTTTGATCGGGATTCATATTGAAAATAATCAGCAATCTGGGAATTAGAATCGTACGAGTCGCTTTTCGATCATTTCTAATTGATTGAAATCAACACAAATTAAATACAAGACAGATGTATAAAGCAAAGAAATAGAATTGGGGGGGGGGGGGCACTATATATATTATATATATAATTATATATAATATGTAATTGATATCCATATATATACACCGATATATAGGAATATGACGATACTATTGTAGATTGATCTCTATTAAATTAACTTGCATTACAATACACCTTTATACACTACAATACCAATAGTAGTTATAGTATGGATAGTATGGTAGAAAGAAATATCTGAATCTTTCTACCATACTATTGTATCTTATAGAATACGGCTAATTCTAGTCTGCCCATTTCATTTAAGACGCGAAATTTGAATCCCTTTCTTCTCTTCAATTATTGATAAGAACAAAAAAGTCAAATTTAATTAAAATTAATCACCTTGGCTGACAGTTTTTACGTATATTATAAGTAAAAAAGCGGTAGGAACTAGAATAAACAGTGCAGTAGCAATAAATGCGAGAATATTTACTTCCATAATCTCATTGTTTAATTTTTCTTTAATTCGCAATAACTCGGGAGTTAATCCCATAGAGATAATAAATCTTTCGCTTGTAAATTCAATGGGATGAATTACATTTCGATGATATCGAATCGGATCAATATCATGAATAACAATATCTGCACTATCAAATCAACTCATCGTCAAGAATTGAATAGTATAACATAGGAAGATCTTTTATCCATACCGAACTCCAAATTTTATTCCTGATCCAACCAAGACTTCCTTTATTTTTTTTATTTATCATTCTTTTCCATTCTTTCTTTTCTATAATCTACCGCCCTCTTTGTACAACCATCTGATAAAGTATCATCGAACCCTTACCATTGATTCTAAACAAATACCAACAAACAATAGAAGCTAAATAAAGAGTTAAGTTCTAAACTCCCTTTTTTACTGATCTAATCTTCTTGGAAAACAAAAGAAGGATGATAAAGACGAGTACAAGTTTCGTTATAAATAAATCGAATATTCCATCAAATGCACTATTTTTTTATCTAATAATTTGAAAGGTTTGTTCTTTCAAGGAAACCCCTTAATAAAAAAAGGGCATCCCCTCCCTAATAAAAAAGGGATCCCTGAAAATATTCTATTACAATAACTATGTTAAAGTTATTTTATATTGTACAAATTCCATTTATATATGTACTTCCGGGAAACGTACAGTACTCTACTCTATTCGACAGATCGGGAGTAATCGAAAAAGCCATACCCAGTACAGTATGGTATCTCTTGGAATCCTGAATCTGATGCTACCAATAATTGTACAAATCCACATATGTCTATCTCCCATCAATCGAATCAGTACTAGTCAAAGAAGTGGAAATTACCCTATTGATGATAAATGTGAAAAAAAGAAGAAAAATTCCCCTTGGGAATGAAATTTTACTTAACTTTCCCAAAAAATATTTCACAAAAAATAGAGATCGGCGGAATTTATATATTTTTATATTGGATCCGTCGGGACTGACGGGGCTCGAACCCGCAGCTTCCGCCTTGACAGGGCGGTGCTCTGACCAATTGAACTACAATCCCAAGTAAATACCATAATAAAATAAAGTATTATGTATACATATTTTTATGATTTTATTCTAACCCTTTCAATTTTGAATTTAGATTCAAATTGGCGGGTTGTAACAGAGCCGTGAGTGATATATTGATACCCATATGGGTATGCGCTTTAGTGAGAACAACCTGGATTACTAGTAATCCTTTTGTTATTGCCAAATAAATTGGATAATTACTTTTTCAATTAAAAAGGTTTTTTTATTTCCCCTTTTCTTTAGATTTTACTTTATACTTACAGATCCTGATATGAATCTAAAGCATTTTCAAGATCCTAATTTGTTGGAAAAATAGAGTAAAGTAAATAAATAGTGGTATAGATATACCAGAGAAGAAAATTTCTCTTCCGTATTAGGGGATCGAGCATTTCTGGAGAGCACAAAATGGGTTATATGATACCATTTCTGGTAGATCGGCGAATTTTTGGGCCGAGCTGGATTTGAACCAGCGTAGACATATTGCCAACGAATTTACAGTCCGTCCCCATTAACCGCTCGGGCATCGACCCCAGAAGAAAAAATTCCAGGCTTATTGATAATCCACGATCAACTTCCTTTCGTAGTACCCTACCCCCAGGGGAAGTCGAATCCCCGCTGCCTCCTTGAAAGAGAGATGTCCTGAACCACTAGACGATGGGGGCATACCATACTTGCACAACCGCCATCATACTATGCTCATAGTATGAATAGTTTTTTTAAATTGTCAATATAATGGAATGGTATGACTCGATACGGAGGATTTCACGATTCTATAGCATTTTTTTCCGCCAATAATTTAGTTCAGAGGCTACGCCAAATTTCTTTATCAATCATTCAATGAAATATGTTGGATCTATGTTAAACTAGTGAGTATATGTATCAATCAAATAAATTTCGTTATGATGTCAATTAGGATTGGAAACAATTAATTGTATTGCTATTTATCAAATCCAATATAAATATTTTTTTTTACCTATATTCACTAGTATATCCTCCCCTATAATTTACTGGATAAGTCAAATTTAGAATTTCTGAACGAACCGCTATGCATATAAGATATATCTATGTATTATATGTACATATATTATAATAAGTATATATACTAAACTCATAGTGGCTAGTGACTTTATTCAGGAATTTAATCAAACAAGCCCTTTTAACTCAGTGGTAGAGTAACGCCATGGTAAGGCGTAAGTCATCGGTTCAAATCCGATAAGGGGCTTTGATTTTTTCATAAATAAAAAAACTTTGGCAGTAGTATTCCTATTTGAAGTACGAATAATTTTTTTTTTGATATTTGTAATAAAAAAGTAACAAATTGTATAATTTAATATCATTATATAAATTATATAATAGTAATAACATACTAATGAATTAGAGTCTAGGTATAGTTATAAATTTAATAATCTTATTATTAGTTATAGTTATAAATTTAATAATCTTATTATTAGTTATAGTTATAAATTTGCTAATCTTATTATAATGAATTATAAATTATAATAAATAAGGATAAGTCGTCTCCTTGAATAAAATATTCCTATTACTTTCCTATTTTCCATTATTCCAATTAAATTGATTAGAAATCAACAAAAGAAAAAG